CCACACCTATTTCTTCATATTTGGTATTTTGTTCCCTCTTTCTTTGCTACAGCTTATAAAAATCGTTGCTTTTGACGATGCATATGTAGAAAGCCTATTTTTCTTCTAGTATTTATATTTAATTTACTAGTACTAGCCAATTGAATCCCTTTTTCTTTCTTTCTATAGTGGAGATAGTCGCACGTAATGACAGATCACGGCCATATTATTAAAAGCTTGTGGTAAGAATGGATTCCGCTCTAGTGCCCGAAAATAATATTCCAAAGCCTTCGTATGCTCTCCATTACTTGTGTGTATAAGGCCTATGTTATAGAGTATATAACTTCGATCATAGGGATCGATTTCTGATCGCGTAGCTTCATAATAATTTTGTAAAGCTTCCGCATAATTTCCTTCAGATTGAGCTGACATCCGTTACGGTCGTCATTCTATTCAAAGAATCCCCGTTCCAGAACCGTACGTGAGATTTTCTTTCATCTCATACGGCTCCTCCTTTCTGTGCATAGTATTAAAAGGAATAATCCGTGGGATCCAAAAATATCCTTTTATGAACTGATAGGGGCTGGTATTTTTACAAGAAATCCCTAGTCATCCTTCCTGCAAGAGGTTTTTTCTTAACACCAACCATCTAAGTGTTAGATAGAAATGGTAACTCCAACAATTTCTTTGTCCCTAGCGCCCCTATTTCCAGGAATTAGTCACTTCAACAATCTTCGATGGTTATACGGGTATCCAAAATACAAACGAGATGGATGTTTGTTGTCCCAACCATTCTTCTTAGTCCCGATACAAATAAGTAAAAGGGGTAATTTATAACAAAGTTTTCGCGTTGTTGATTCCTAGGTGTAGTGCTTCTTCCCCTATGCCACCTATTAGTACTAGTAAAGTAGACTAGGATTAACCTGCAATATAGATAGAACCTAACCTATAGGTGTAACCTTTCGCTCAATACTAAAATTAACGATTGAAGCATCTGAGGCCGTATCAATCGAGGATACACGACAGAAGGCATTGTTCTATCTCCAAACTTCACCTTCAACAAGCGTAGGTTTATTTCCATATAATTTTTTTCTTTCTATCCTCAACCTGAAACATGTCTCTTTCTCGTAAGACTGATAGCTAAAAAAAAAAAAAAAAGAATCAAATCGCACCATCTCTGTAATAGGTAAATGCCTCTTTTTCTCCTGAAGTTGTCGGAATTATTCGTAATAAGATATTGGCTACAATTGAAGAGGTCTTATCAATAAAATTTCCATTTATCCGAGATCTAGGCATAATTAGCAACCCATTCTATAATTCTTCTCATTTCCCCTCGGGGGAAATGATCTCACAAACAAAGGAATTGTACAGTACAAAATAACATAAAAAGAGACTAATTCTAAAAAAATATAGACTTTCCACTCAAATTGTGTCCTTTTTTTGGCAGGGAGAGATAGGAAATATTTGAATATGATTGTATTTCATCCAAATTTTGTAGTATCCCAATGAGCGGAACTATTACTAATTTCATTTAACTAAGTTTAAGAATCAGGGACTTTATGTTCCTACACTACCTACAGATTCTGGGAACTCGAGAAGTTTTGATTTGATCAAGATTCAAAGAGGAAAAAAAATAGAATAATTATTCTTTAATAAAAAAAGTCACCATCATTTTTTGTTTGTATAACGTGTATACACTATACCGTCGAAATAGAAAAATTTATGGAACAATTTTTCCATTTGTAATAAATAGATCTATGGGGTAAGTAATTAGAGGAGTTTTCGTTGAGAAATCTGGGATTGGAAAAGCATTTTTTTAGAACCATAGTCTAAATGTAACCCTAGTATAAAATATAGATTCTTCAGTTGATTTTTTCTAAATTAAGTCATTGGTCTTATCCGGTATAATATAAATAAAATAATAATAAGGAAAGATCGTCGTCTTAACAAACATGAAATCTCCCTCTCCTTAAGAAGAAAAAGAGTTTTTTATTCTTTTACCTATACCTGGAATAGAAGTAAAAGGAATATTCAATATTTTTATTTGAAGATTTTAGGAAAAGTTTTACATTTCCATTAGAATGGATTGGTTGTACCTGTACTGCAATAATATGAATTACTCGCTATTCACTCGGTTTATGGTCAACAATAAGATTGTGTTATGTAGGAGAGATGGCCGAGTGGTTGAAGGCGTAGCATTGGAACTGCTATGTAGGCTTTTGTTTACCGAGGGTTCGAATCCCTCTCTTTCCGTTTCTGTACCTTCATCTAATTCACCAAGGTTACTTAACACAATGTATCAAGTAACAATTTATACCATTATTTCCATTCTATAAGATAAGACCCTTATTTGATTTTCTATTATATCGATATCGGCGAAAGGCGAGCAAAATTATCCGAACCTTTCCTTGTTATTTTTGTTAGGTCAAGTCTGACGAGAATAATATTCTACGACTAAGAGCTCATTTATTTTCAAACCGATCCATTTACTATCTATTATTTGATTTACTAATCCTTTATT